AGAAAGATTTCTACATATACGCACAAATCGGTCGATAAGATGAGAATCCGAGAAATCGGACCAAGTCGACTTACTGATAGGATGCCCTAATGCGTTACAAAACCGCGCCTTAGTCAATGATCCAATCAGATGAATAATTGGAACGGTCGTATCGACCTTCTTCACAGAATTATCTATTAGAAATGAATTTTCTAGCATTTGACTCCGTACCAACAAAGAATTTAGTCGCACACCGGAAAGATAGCCCAGAAAGTTAATAGCGTACTTGCCTAAGTATAAGTGGTTTAGCTGAACCCTTCCTGGTTGAGAAGACGCGTGAAAATGCCATTGCCATAAACCGACAAGGTAATATTTCCATTTATTCATCAGAAGAGGCGTATCCTTTGAAGCCAAAATGGATTTTCCTTGATATCTAACATAATGCATGAAAGGATCCTTGACCAACCCTAAGATGTCCTGAAAATCTTTAGCAAAGACTTCGACAAGATGTTCGACTTTTCCATAGAAATACGTTCGCTCAACGAGGACTCGAAAGGATGTTGATTGTAAATGAGACGATTGGTTACAGAGAAAAAAGAGGATGGATTCATATTCATATACATGAGAATTATATAGAAACAATAACAATCTTGGATTACTTTTTAAAAAAACAGAAATAGAGTTCTTTGGAGTAATAAGACTGTTCGAATTAAAATACTCGTGGAGAAAGAACCGTAATAAATGTAAAGAAGAGGCATCCTTTACCCATTCGCGAAGGGTTTGAACCAAGATTTCGGGACAAATGGGGTAGGGTATTCGTACATCTAACACATAATTTAAATGGGACAATTTATCCTCGAAAAAAGGAAATATTGAATGAATTGATTGGAAATTAGGCGATTTTTCAATTTCTTTCCCTTCTAAAAAAGCCACCAACCGTAGGGAAAATGGAATTTCCACCACAGCAGCAAATACCTCTGATATAATTTGAGAATATAACTTATTGTTGTGCCCAAAAATCGGATTTTGATTCGAATCATTAGCAGCAATACTAAAATTAATCCGTTGATACATTCTAGTAATTAACCGTTTCACACTTAGTGAACTAGATTTATTGTCATAAAACCCACCTTCCAATGACATCATCGAGCTATTTAAACCATGATCATGAGCAAGTACATAAATATACTCCCGAAAAAGAAGTGGGTATAGGAAGTCGTGTTGTTGAGATCTATCTAGTTCTAAATATACTTGAAATTCCTCCATTTGAAATTCGATTAAAAACAAAGGTAAGGGATTTAGTGAGCGATCAAACGATACATAGTGCGATACGGTGAAAACAAAGTATTGTAGTAAAAAAAGTGGATACCTTGAAAATGGGTAGACTCATCACCGGATTCTCTATCCTCTCATTTTGAGTTAATTTAATTGGTTTATGTTTGTTATAGTTATAGTATAACTAAGTGGTTAGAAACCCTTTATTTTTTCACTCCAATCGCTCTTTTGATTTTGGAAAAAAAACAACTATATTTATCAATATACTGCTTCTTCTACACATTCAGTTACAACCCATAATAGGGACCCGCTAATACTTAGGACTCATTAAATAAATCGATAATCCCCTCATGGGAAAACCTTTCCCCGCGTTAGGAACTAATATCTTTTTAACGTTTAATTAGATCGGATAATCATTCAAATTAAGAACCGAAGCTCGTTACTTTTTGTTTCCCTATAATTGGAACCCTAGGGCTCTATCCATTTATTCACTCGACCCAACTCTTAATAATTATATTTATTTTGTTCCGCGCCAAGAATTCAAACTTGGTTTTATAGCGATTGAACAAGAATAAAATATTCTCAAAATTATCCATTGATACGACATGCTGTTTTTTCCATTCATTCCTTTCAGGATCAGTCGCAGTCTTACAAACTCTCCCGAAGATTTGGACGAATTCTTTGCTTCATAGAAATGTGTAAAAGATGCTAGCCGTACTTAAAAGCCGAGTACTCTACCGTTGAGTTAGCAACCCAAATAATTCGAATGGGTAGATAGAATCGGAATAAAAATAAAATAAAAAAAAAAAATTGAATTTCAAAACGGAATCAAAAAATTAAATTAGCAAGAACTCGAATCAAAAAAATTTCTAATCGATTTTGAACATAAAAAAAAGACAACCAAAACCTATGGAACGGAGATAAATGGGCCCATTTCTCCATGATCAAATTATATTTGTTCACTACAATATTGTCAATATGACATTGAATATTGAATAGCAAGATTGAGAAAATACTAAAAACATACAATAACAAAAACAAAAAGAGTTAATTGGTTATTTATTAAATTGAATTCAAATCCAAATAACAAATCAAATTATATATTAATAAATAGATATAATAAATATGGAAATTAAGAAATAATATCTAAAGAATTAGATAAATAAAAAACTTTAAGAATACTTTTTTAGAGAAAGACTTGAAAAAAAAAACCGAAAAGAAATAGGTCTGAATAGAACAAAAGGGGGGATAGTAAAGAAAAAATTATACAAAACTAGATAAAGCGCATCCACACCCTCTTTTTTGTTCTATTCCTTAATAGAATTTCGTTTGATTAAGACTAACTTCTGTAAAAACCCCCGCTTTCTGTGAAATATCATGAACGGTTCCTGTAGGTTGAGCGCCCTTGGCAAGGAAATATAGAATAGCAGGAACATTTAAATGGGTTTGATTATTTATCGGATCATAAAAACCCACTTTCCGAAGATCTCTTCCTTCTCTTCGGGATCGACCATCAATTGCAACGATTCGATAAACGGCTCATTGGGATAGATATAGATGAACAGTACCCCCCCTAGAAACGTATAAGAAGTTTTCTCCTCGTACGGCTCGAGAAAACAAAATGGTTAGAAGTGATAGTTATGTCTATGTATAGAATTAGAATGTCAAATAGATCTATAAAATAATCAAATCAATTAGAGATTTAAGTTATTCTTTTTTTGTTTCTTTGTCATTTTCAAAAGAAACAAAAAAAGAATTCGTACTCTCATAACTCAAGTTAGATAAGTTTCAACGCCCAGCCGAAAATCCTTAGGCATTTCCTTTTTTGAGCGGTCTCAAGCCCCTTTTTTGTTTGTCTCGTTTCGAATCGAATCTATTTTTGGATTGGATTGAATTGTTGAGACAATTGAAAAATGGTATTTCCTTGTTCCAGGATCCTTTATCTTTGCTTTGAATCATTAGGTTTAGACATTACTTCGGTGATCTTTAACGTTTTTTATTTTAAAAAATGGCAGCAACACACCCCCTTTTGATTTCTTTCTATCAAAGAATCATACGAACAATTGATTCCTACAGGATACACTTTTGGTAGAAAAAGTTTTCCCAATTCCAACAAATTTTCCCCTTGCTTTTGGATTTCAAAATTGCTCGAATCAGATCCTTTCGATTTCTATATCGAAAATTTACTTACGAAGTTTTTTCCAACTTATTGATTGGTATTAACCCTAGATCCTTGCCCCTGAGAAAGGAATAAATACTTTATACTCGAGCTCCATCCTGTACTAGTTCCATTACCCCCCCAAAAAAACTTGAGGATTCTAATAGAACAGAAGAAAAAATGTCGAGCCAAGAGCCCATTCATATAAAATCGAAAACGGTGGATGTAAAAAACAAATCCACAGCGGATCATGTCCTTCAAGTCGCACGTTGCTTTCTACCACATCGTTTCAAACGAAGTTTTACCATAACATTTCTCTAGTTTGGAACCGGTATGTAATTGATTCCAGTATGGAATCATGAATAGTCATTGCTTCGGTCGATACACAGACTTTTTTCCTTGTATATGAAGGGAATATTTAGGTTGTTAGTCGTTCATCCGGAATCCTGAAATGAAAGAGAAAATCAGAATTACAAAAATGGGCGATTTCTGTATCTATCAGATTAGACTGAACAATTTTCGTTGGAAGTAATTATGTATATTGTATGTTAAATATTTAATTTAACAGGAAGATAAGGGCTCACAAATCTTAAAAAGCAAAAGGACGTTATCTCTGAAATAGAAGGATAGCAATCCATGCATATAAGCCTTTCCTCAAATTATGTGTCGTTTCTTTGGCTTGGGCTTCAGATTCAATAATCTTTCCCCAAATTCAAAATAAAATAAATAAAATAGAAAATAAAGTAAATAGTATAAAATTAAAGTAAATAGACTATATGAATAACCCCCGTCTCAATTGTTATTCCAGAGATTTACAATTATTCATTAAAAAAAGACCAAGACCGCAAAATTTGGGTTAGAATCAAAGAGCCTCCATTCCATATAGAGCGGGATTATTGGTTAATGAAATTTGGACCGACACCGATATTCAAATCGGTATCTTTCATTGCTCACTAACTCTTACTTACTCCCACCCCGAATTCTTTCTGTGGGAATCCTAAATAAATAAAAAAAAAAGATCCCATTTTACGGAATGCTAGACTATTTTGTATAGATACAAAGACAAAAGGGCCCAGATTAAGTCATTGTTTCCTTTCTAATTTGTTGTTTTTTATTTTAATCTAACCTAGTCTTACTTAAGAGACTTAATCCCGAATTCAATCAGTACCAGGAATACCCTCTTGTTTAGAATTCCGAAATGAAAAGAGAATAATTGGGATTCTAAAAAGATAGGAATGGGGAGGCTTTCCCATTTCGATTTAGAATGGATCTTTGAAAATTCAATTCGAGGGGGGGGCGTCAGAGTTTTCTACGAAACTCGCTTAAATATGAAAGTGAATGAAAGAGGAAGAGGGGGGCATACGCAAAAACGCCCATCCAACGTTTTTTAATTCAAACTCTTGTGATCGATGTTCCCCGCTTGCGGGGACCACAAATGCATTCAGTTCCATTTTCGTATTATTTGAATTCGATTCAATTTGTGAAAAAAGATCTGGTTGAGAAAATAATTTTTTTAATTCGAAAAAAAAAAAAAGAAAAAAAAAAAAAGACGTACACGTATATTTTATCAATATATACTTAAGAGGGTTGCTCAAACGGGAATTGAAAATTTTTATTCTGCCCGGTCTGGGACGGAAGGATTCGAACCTCCGAATACCGGGACCAAAACCCGTTGCCTTACCACTTGGCGACGCCCCATTTCAATTTCGATTTGGTACTAATAAAGAGTACCAGTGGTATTGGCTGTTCGTCAATTCCACTCCAAAGCCCCAAAATTCGATTCTGATTTTAGTGTTAGGATTTTGACACATGTAGGTGTAAAATACAACTTAATTTATTGATCATTACATAGAATTCAATTAAGATATTGTATGAAAGTATGATTTCTTCAATTCTCACACGAGAATAGAAGGATTTTTGTTTTGATTGGGTCGGTTCCAAGAAGTTTTTTTTGTCTACCTTACTTTCTTTTCTTCATTTTTATCTTATATCAATAAGATATTAATAACTCAATCAAAATAAAATTATCTCCAAGAACAAAATGTTTGTTATGCTTAATATCTTTAGTTTAATGTATATCTGTCTTAATTCTGCCCTTTATTCGAGTAGTTTTTTATTCGCTAAATTACCCGAGGCCTACGCTTTTTTGAATCCAATTGTAGATGTTATGCCAGTAATACCTGTTCTATTTTTTCTCTTAGCCTTTGTTTGGCAAGCTGCTGTAAGTTTTCGATAAGATCTTTAATATTGTGCTAGAAAAATTCATGATTTATTCTAGTTCGAAAAAAAAAAAATTCTAACAATTAATAAATAAGAGCAGATGAGTCTTACAATATGAACGAACCCCCGCCTCAATTCAAACAATGAAATTCTTGGGGAACCGCGATCCATTTTGATCCCCCATTTGCTATTTGCAATTTGTTGATTATGACCCTTTTTCACTGAAACCATCTTATATTAGAGCCAACCAAAATGTAGAATTCTAATTGTGTGAATTTAATTTATGAAAACGATTTTCTATTTAGAGAATCAAATTCTAAAATTCTAAAAAGAACTTCATTTCTTGATGTCAAAATTGGATATGTAGTATAAAAATAGAGAATCTATTCTCTTTTTCCTTTTCCCAAAAAACCTGATTTGGAGATTGTGTAATGCTTACTCTCAAACTCTTTGTTTACACCGTAGTGATATTCTTTGTTTCGCTCTTCATCTTCGGATTCCTGTCTAATGATCCAGGGCGTAATCCCGGACGCGAAGAATAAAAAAGGAAGGAGTTGCTTACTTTATTCGTATAAACGTTCTTAGGATTTTTTGATTCCCAGTTACTATTAAAAATAAAGTAAAAGTGTTCGCTAAAGTTAAATTTGAAAAATACCAAGCCATCGCCCGAAACGGAAAGAGAGGGATTCGAACCCTCGGTACGAATAACTCGTACACCGGATTAGCAATCCGACGCTTTAATCCACTCAGCCATCTCTCCTAATTGAAAAAAAAAAAAAAAAAAAATTACTATGTTACATTACACAAATTACTATGTTACATTACACAAAAAATAATGCTTGAAAAAGCCCGTCTTTACTTGATTTTCTATCTTTACTTTCTATATTCTCTTCTAGAGAATATAGAAAGTAAATTGATTATATAGCTCATAGAAAATATAGCTTATAGAATCTATTTTTTTTATTGTCTTTTGTATTCTATTATATAAATAGATATAACTTTTATCAGCAATTCCATTTCTATCATTTTTCGAAAATTAAAATAAAGAAAGTATTCGAAAGAAATAAAATAGAAAAAAATAAAGAAAAGAATATCTCTTTAATTTCGTTCAACGGGGCCTTTTTTATTTCCACTTCCACGGCCTGGCCTGGTCAGTACCCAGCCGGGCCTTTTTTTGTTCTAATGACCCATACCGCTGAACCGTAGAAAGGGTGCGAACCATACCATAAAAAAACGATTTATTTGAATTTGATTTGAAAACCACAAAATGAAATACTTGTTATTGTATTCAAAGGAACAATAAAAAGAAGGACTATTTCCATTCTTTTGATTGAATCAAGAATAAAAATTTGTATTTGGTGTGTGGATAAAAGTTATTTTGTCGAGCCATATCTGTCAAAATTCGTCCAACAAAAGAAATTGTTTTGAATTATTAAATTTAGTTATTTAAACGAAATAACTCCTCCTTTACGAGGACTCCTGACAAAGACTAATTTCGAATTTTCATTTCATGATTATTTTAAATTTATGTCCTATCTTGATTACATCTGATTCTCTTGTTCGACAAAGGGCCCTTTTTATACAATAATCGCATTGTAGCGGGTATAGTTTAGTGGTAAAAGTGTGATTCGTTCAATTAATCCCCTTAATGGTTAAGGGGTCCTTCAGTTTAATTGATATTTCAATCAAAAACTTTATTTCTTAAAAGGATTAAATTTTAATCCTTTCACTCTCAAATTTAAATAAAAGATTCGGAGAAAAATATCCGTTCTCGTGATTTGTATCCAAGAGTCAATTCGAATTGGATTATGAAATTGCGAAACATAATTTTGTTTTTTTTTTTTTGAATTGGATCAATACTTCCAATT